TAGTGGGTCTGTGTGTTGCTAGGATTATTACTAGGATAGAGAGGGCGAAGGATCCTAGGTAGGCTTTAATTAATCCTGTGTGTATTGAAGTTGCGGTTTTGCTTGCGGCTACTTGTAGGTCGGCAAGGCCCTCTGGTCCTATTTTTTTAAGTCAGGAGAGGTCGATTAGGTGTAGGGCGATGTTTTGTCCCTTTTCTAGTAGGTTTTTGGATAAGAATCGGTGTACTAGGGGGTTGAAGTATCCTAATATAGAGGAGAAGTTTATAAGGGGATTTGGTTTGGGGTGGGTGAGGGCATGTGTTATGTTCGAAAGTTCTAGGGCTAGGATGATTCCTAGGACTGTCATTAGGATGGCAGCGGTTTTGGTGATAAGTGGCATGGTTATTGGGGGTGTTTTAGCTGGTGTAATGAAGGAGGTGATGATTATTCCCGCTATAATGCTGCCTAGAGCGAGTCGGGTTAGGGGAGCGGTGATTAGCGGGTTGTTTTCGTTTATTGATGTTATTGGGGCGATTCGGGTCCGTCCGGCTTGGACTAGAATGGTTATGCGGATGCTGTAGGTTGCGGTGAATGCTGTGGCTAGGAGGGTTAGGAGTAGGGCCCAAGTGTTTAGGTAGGATGTGTTTAGGCTTTCGATGATGAGGTCTTTTGAGTAGAACCCGGCTAGGAATGGGGTTCCTATTAATGCCAGGTTTCCGATAGTTAGGCAGGAGGTGGTGACTGGGAGTGTTTTTTGTAAGCCACCCATTTTTCGGATATCCTGTTCTCCGTTTAGGTTGTGGATAATGGACCCGGAGCATAGGAATAGTATGGCTTTAAAGAAGGCGTGGGTTGAGATATGTAAGAACGCTAGTTGTGGAAGATTTAGTCCGATGGTGACTATTATTAGTCCGAGTTGGCTGGATGTCGAGAAAGCAATGATTTTCTTGATGTCATTTTGGGTCAGGGCGCATGTGGCGGCAAATAGGGTCGATAGGGCACCCAGGCATAGGCAGACAGTCAGGGCTGTTTGGTTGGTAGCTAGTAGGGGGTGCATGCGGATAAGTAAGAAGATTCCGGCTACCACTATGGTGCTGGAGTGCAGTAGGGCCGATACTGGGGTGGGGCCCTCCATTGCCGCGGGCAGTCATGGGTGGAGCCCAAATTGGGCGGATTTTCCTGCGGCTGCGAGGATTAATCCCATGAGGGGGAGGATTGGGGTTTGGTGGGGGTGTACGGTCTGTTGGATTTCTCAGGTGTTGAAGGTTGAGGCTAGTCATGCTATGCTTAAGATCAGTCCAATGTCTCCGATTCGGTTATAGATTACGGCTTGCAGGGCGGCGGTGTTGGCTTCTGCTCGGCCCTGTCATCAGCCAATGAGGAGGAAGGATATAATTCCTACTCCTTCTCAGCCAATAAATAGGAGAAATATGTTGTTTGTGGTTGTTAGGAGAAGTATGGCAATTAGGAATGTTAGTAGGTAGGTAAAGAATTTTGTTACGTATGGCTCTGAGGCTATGTATCATATAGCGAATTGTAGGATTGACCATGTCACAAATAGGGCGATTGGAAGGAATATTATTGAGTATTGGTCTATTTTTAGGCTTAGGGGGATTTTGAAGTTTATGATGAACTTTCATTCTCAGTGGCAGGTGACAGATTCTACTCCGGAGTAAATGAATGTGGTTGCTGGGGCTAGGCTAATTAGGAATGCAGTCTTGACAGTGCGGGTGATAGTTGACGGGGTGTTTTTAAAGTTTTTAAATAGGAGCGGTAGAATGATTGGGGTTAAGAGGACAGTTAGTGTGAGTAGTGTGAGGGAGTTGATTAGTAGTGTGGGGTTCACTGCTTTTACTTGGAGTTGCACCAAGATGGGTGGTTCCTAAGACCAGTGGATTACTGTTATCCTTTAAAAGCAAGGGGGCTGAGGTTTTAGGCTCAGATGCAAGAATTAGCAGTTCTTGTTGGTTAGACCCGCCCCTCGGCAGGTAAGAAGGTTTGAACTTCTATTTTTAGAATCACAATCTAATGTTTGGTTTAAACTATACTTGCATGAAGGAATTCCGGAGATCAGTTCGGGTTTGAGGATTAAGAGGAACATTGGGATAATGTGGAGCGTTATGAGTAGGTGCTCTCGTGTAGTTGAGTTTTGGATAGATGTAATGTGGGAAGGGATGGGGCCTCGTTGGGTTATTAGCAGTATAAATAGGGTATAAGAGGCAGTTAGTAGGGTTGCAATTCCTGTTAGGATGATTGTGAATGCAGATCAGTTGAATAGGGTAACCATAATAGTTAGTTCTGCTATGAGGTTTGTTGTTGGGGGTAGGGCTATGTTCGTTAGGTTGGCTAGCAATCATCAGGTGGCTATGAGTGGTAGGAGGGGTTGAAGGCCTCGTGTGAGTAGTAGAATGCGGCTGTGTGTTCGTTCGTAGTTTGTGTTGGCTAGGCAGAATAGTATGGAGGAGGTTAGTCCGTGGGAAATTATTAGGATTATTGCCCCTGAGAATGATCAGTGGGTTTGGATTATTCCTGCAGCGATGACTAATCCTATGTGGCTGACAGATGAATAGGCGATTAGTGATTTTAGGTCTGTTTGTCGTAGGCAGATTGAGCTAGTTATTAAGGCGCCTCATAGGGCTAGGGTTAGGAAGGGGTAGTGTAGGAGGTTAGACAGTGGGCCCATTAGTAGGGTGACCCGTATGATCCCGTATCCTCCTAGTTTTAGTAGTAAGGCGGCGAGGAGTATTGAGCCTGCAATGGGTGCTTCTACGTGGGCTTTTGGTAGTCAGAGGTGTAGGCCGTATAGTGGAGCTTTTACTATGAATGCTATGAGTAGTGCTAGACCCGACAGTATCCCTGTTCATGAGGTGGATAGGGTTGGGTGGGTTAGCTCTAGGGTTGGTAGGTGCAAGGTGCCGATTTTTACGTACAGGTGTATGATTGTGATTAGTAGGGGTAGTGAGCTTACTAATGTGTAGAATAGCAGGTAGATGCCGGCGCTTAGACGTTCTGGCTGATTTCCCCATCGTGTGATTAGGATTAGGGTGGGGATAAGAGTTGCTTCGAATGAGATATAGAATAGTGCTAGTTCTGTGGTGGAGAAAGCTAATAGGATGAATGGTTGGACTGTGATTAGGGTTGAGATAAAGATTCGCTTACGTGGTAGTGGTTCTTGTTGTAGGTGGTTTTGGCTCGCTATGATTATGAGGGGGAGCAGTCAGCAGGATAATACTAGGAGGGGGGACGAGATTTGGTCAATACCTGTTCAGTTGGACAGGAATTTGTACGGGTAGTAGGTTGGGATCAGTCACTGGAGGCTTAGGGCGGCGATTAGGAGGCTGTATAGGGTAGTGTTGGTTCATAGGAATTTTGGTGGAGATAGTAAGGCCGTTGGGAGAAGTATGATTGTTGGTAAGATGATTTTTAGCATTGTAGAAGATTTAGGTTATGTAAGTGGTCGGAGCCATGAGTGCGTGTGGAGGCCACTAGGATGGCTAGGCCTGTGCCTGCTTCACATGCTGAGAAGGTTAGTATGAGAATTGGTACCATGGTGAATGAGGGGGTTTGGGTTTCAATGGATCATATTGACAGGCCCACAAATATTGATAGTATTATGCTTTCAAGGCATAGTAGGGCGGATACTAGGTGGGTCCGATGGAAGGCTAGCCCCAGTCCGCTGAAAACGAAGGCTGAGTAAAAACTTAGGTGTAGGGGTGACATAAGAAAGTTACAGGGTTGGCTGTAATTTGCTGGGTCGAAACCAGCTGTCTTTCTGGTTAGACTAACTTTCTGTTACTCTGCTCATTCCAGGCCCCCTTGAATCCATTCGTAGGCCAGTCCTAGTGTTAGAAGAAGGAGGATGGCTACGGTTCAGGCGAGGGTCAGTAGGGGAGATTGGAGTTGGATAGCTCATGGTAGTGGAAGGAGGAGGGCGATTTCTAGGTCGAATAGGAGGAAGAGGATAGCTACTGAGGAAGAATCGGATTGAGAATGGTAGGCGAGCAGATCCAAGCGGATCAAATCCACATTCGTATGGTGATAGTTTCTCTGAGTCTGGGGCTATTTGGGCGAGTCAGAAATTTAGTGCGATTAGGATGGCACTTAGGACCGACGATAGGGCGAATATGAATATGAGTATGTTCATTGCTCTTCTCTGGATTTCGACCAGATTCTAGAGATTGGAAGTCAATTGTAATTAGTATACTAGAAGAGCAAGATCCTCATCAGTAGATGGTTATGTAGAGGAATAATCAGATGACGTCTACGAAGTGCCAGTATCAGGCTGCCGCCTCGAATCCGAAGTGATGGCCCGATGTGAAGTGGAATTTAATTAATCGGAGGAGGCAGACAGTTAGGAAGGAGGATCCGATGATTACGTGAAGTCCGTGGAATCCGGTAGCAACGAAGAAAGTGGATCCGTAAACGCTATCAGCGATTGAGAATGGGGCTTCATGGTATTCTATCGCTTGTAGGGCTGTGAAGTAAAACCCTAGGAGGATTGTTAGTGTTAAGGCGTGGATGGCGTGTTTTCGATTTCCCTCTGTGATGCTGTGGTGGGCTCATGTTACGGTGACGCCTGAGGCTAATAGGATGGCTGTGTTTAGCAGGGGGACCTCTATTGGGTTGAGTGGTTTAATTCCTGTTGGGGGTCATTGGCCTCCCAGTTCTGGGGTTGGGGCCAGGCTTGAGTGGAAGAATGCTCAGAAGAATCCTAGGAAAAAGAATGCTTCGGATGTGATGAAGAGGATTATGCCGTATCGTAGGCCCTTTTGGACTGTGGGGGTGTGATGGCCTTGGAAGGTGCTTTCTCGTACAATGTCTCGTCATCATTGGAGTATGACAAGGAGTATTGAGAGGAGGCCAAGGGCTAATAGTATGGACGAGTTATAGTGGAATCATATGATTAGCCCTGAGGTTGTGAGTAGGGCAGCGGCTGCTCCGAAGATCGGTCATGGGCTTGGGTCTACTATGTGGTAGGAGTGCGCTTGGTGTGCCATTAAATGTTTTCTTGTAAGTACAGGCTTAGGAGGAGGACAAAGACGTAGGCCTGGATTATGGCTACTGCTACTTCTAGAATGGTGAGGAGTAGTAGGATGATTATTGTTAGGGCGGATACAGCGGGAAGAGTGGGTACGAGGGCAATGGAGGCTGTGGAGATGAGTTGGATTAGTAGGTGTCCTGCTGTGAGGTTAGCTGTAAGGCGGACCCCAAGGGCTAAGGGACGAATTAGTAGGCTAGTCGTCTCGATTAGGATTAGTGCTGGGATTAAGGGCGTTGGAGTGCCTTCAGGTAATAAGTGGGCTAAAGAGGCCGATGGTTGATTTCGCAGGCCTGTTAGTAGTGTGGCAAGTCATAATGGAAAGGCTAAGGCTATGTTCATAGATAGCTGAGTGGTTGGGGTAAATGTGTACGGAAGGAGGCCTAGAAGGTTGATTGTGAGAAGTATGATTATTAGCGATGTAAGCATTATGGCCCATTTATGGCCGTTTTTGTTAAGTGGGACTATTAACTGTTTTGTGATTAGGTGCAGTAGTCATGTTTGTAGGGTGGATAGACGGTTGTTGATTCATCGGTTATTTGGGGATGGGAATAGTAGGGCTGGGAAGAGCAGGGACAGCAAGATTAGAGGGATACCGAGTAAATGGGGGCTAGAGAATTGGTCAAAGAAGCTTAGGTTCATGGTCAGGGTCATGGTGTAGGTTTGGTGGTGAGTGAGGTTTTACTTGATGGGGGGTTTGTTATGGTGAAGGCTAGCAGTTTTGGTTGAATCAAAAGTGCCAGGGTTAGTCAGGTTATGATTATGATTGAGAATCATGGTGCAGGGTTGAGTTGTGGCATATCATTAAGGAGGGGGTCCCCCTCTTTGGCTAGCTTAAAAGGCTAGTGCTGTTGCATAGCTTCTTAATGATTAGGATGATGATAGGAGGGATGATCAGGCTTCGAAGTATGGGAGTGGGGTTGATTCTACCACGATGGGCATGTAGCTGTGGTTGGCTCCGCAGATTTCTGAGCATTGTCCGTAAAAAATCCCAGGTCGGGTGGCGATAAATGAAGTTTGGTTTAGTCGGCCTGGGATTGCGTCTGTTTTAACTCCGAGTGTTGGGACTGCTCAGGAGTGAAGTACATCCCCTGCGGTGATGATTACGCGGATGGGGGATTCTATTGGGATAACCACGCGGTGGTCAACTTCTAGTAATCGGAAGTGGCCGTTTGGTAGGTCTGTGGTGGGTACTATGTAGGAGTCAAATGATAGGTCTTTGAAGTCCGTGTACTCGTAGCTTCAATATCATTGGTGACCGATGGCTTTTAGTGTGAGGTCTGGCTCGTCGATTTCGTCTATCATGTAGAGGATTTGCAGGGATGGTAGGGCGAGGAGTACCAGGACGATAGCAGGTAGGATAGTCCAGATCAATTCTACTTCTTGGGCGTCTACGGCGTTGGATGAGAGTTTTTCTGTCAGTATATGGGCTAGGAGGTATAGAACTAGGCTGCAGATAGCCAGGGCAACGATTAGAGCATGGTCGTGGAATTCGACAAGTTCTTCTATAATTGGGGATGAGGCGTCTTGGAATCCTAGTTGGGAATGATTGGCCACATGAGATGTACAGGGTTTTCACCTGTGATTTAGTCTTGACAAGGCTATGTAATTGGTTTACTAACGTCCCATAAGAAAGAAGCATTAGTGGTTAATGCAGCTGGCTTGAAACCAGTGTATGAGGGTTCGATTCCTTCCTTTCTTGTACTTGGACGAAAGCCGGTTCCTCGAAAGTATGGTATGGGGGAGGGCAGCCGTGGATTCATTCAATGTTTGTGGCGGTTAGTTCTGGTTGTAGGACTTTTCGTTTAGCTGAGAAGGCCTCTCAAATGATGAATATTAGTATGATTACAGCTACCATTGAGATTAAGGAGCCAATGGAGGACACGGTGTTTCATAGTGTGTAGGCGTCAGGGTAGTCCGAGTATCGTCGGGGCATTCCTGCTAGGCCTAGGAAGTGTTGGGGGAAGAATGTGAGGTTTACTCCTGTGAACATAACTCCGAAGTGGGCTTTTGCTCATGTTTGGTGTAAGGTAAATCCGGTTAGGAGTGGGAATCAGTGGGTAAATCCTGCTAGAATGGCGAAGACAGCGCCTATAGATAGAACGTAGTGGAAGTGAGCAACTACGTAGTATGTGTCGTGCAGGGCGATGTCTAGGGATGAGTTTGCAAGAACGATTCCTGTTAATCCTCCAATGGTAAATAGGAAGATGAACCCTAGGGCTCATAGCATTGGGGGGTCTCACTTGATCGTTCCTCCGTGTAGGGTGGCTAGTCAGCTAAATACCTTGATTCCAGTGGGAATGGCAATGATTATAGTGGCTGATGTAAAGTAGGCTCGAGTATCAACGTCCATTCCTACTGTGAATATGTGGTGGGCTCAGACGATAAACCCTAGGAAGCCGATGGATAGTATGGCTCAGACTATTCCTATGTAGCCGAAGGGTTCTTTTTTGCCTGAGTAGTATGTGACTACATGTGAAATGATTCCGAATCCGGGCAGGATTAGGATGTAGACTTCTGGGTGTCCGAAAAATCAGAACAAGTGTTGATACAGGATTGGGTCTCCTCCTCCGGCGGGGTCGAAGAATGTGGTGTTTAGGTTTCGGTCGGTTAATAGCATTGTGATACCTGCGGCGAGCACAGGGAGTGATAGGAGGAGTAGGATGGCGGTAATTAGGACGGATCAGACGAATAGTGGAGTTTGGTATTGTGAGAGTGCGGGGGGTTTTATGTTGATGGCTGTGGTAATGAAGTTGATGGCTCCAAGGATGGAGGAGATACCAGCTAAGTGAAGTGAGAAAATGGCCAGGTCTACTGAAGCTCCAGCGTGGGCTAGGTTGCCTGCTAGGGGTGGGTAGACGGTTCAACCTGTACCGGCGCCAGCTTCTACGGTGGATGAGGCTAGTAGCAGGAGAAATGATGGTGGGAGGAGTCAAAAGCTTATGTTATTCATTCGTGGGAATGCTATGTCGGGAGCGCCGATTATAAGGGGGACCAGTCAGTTACCAAATCCCCCGATCATAATGGGCATGACTATGAAGAAGATTATTACGAAGGCGTGAGCGGTGACGACTACATTGTAGATCTGGTCGTCACCAAGGAGGGTTCCTGGTTGTCCCAGTTCTGCGCGGATTAACAGGCTGAGTGCGGTGCCAACTATTCCTGCTCATGCCCCGAAGATAAGGTATAGGGTGCCGATATCTTTGTGGTTAGTGGAAAATAGTCATCGGTTGATGAAGGTCACGGGTAAGATGGCTGAATGTTAAAGCGTTAGGCTGTAGTCCTTTTTACAGAGGTTTAATTCCTCTTCTTATCGACCCTGTAGTGAAATTCATGTTGAGTTGCAAGCTCATCGATGCGCACCGAGGTGCGTCAGGGTCTTTATAGGCAGAAGCCGATTGGCTTGGGCGTCTAGCTGTTAACTAGAATGTTGCGGGATCGAAGCCCGCCTGTCTAGGGGAGGCTTTAGCTTAATTAAAGTGTCTGATTTGCATTCAGAAGATACAGGTTAATGTCTTGTAAGTCTTAATATGCCAGAAACTAAGAGGGTTCAACTCTTATTTAAGGCTTTGAAGGCCTCGGTTTGGGGGGTTATCCTAAGTTTCTAGACAATGGCGTGTATTATGGGGGAGAGGGGAAGTAGGAGGATTGATAGTGAGGCAAGGATTGCAGTAGGTGTGCTTGGGGTTTTGCTAGTGTATCATTGCTTTATGTGGTTGGAGGAGTTAGGGGGAAGAGTAATTGTTGAGTGGTATGCGAGGCGTAGGTAGAAGAAGAGGCTGAGTAGTGATAGCATGGCGATTGCCATGGCTGCTGGTGTTATTTCTTGTTTAGTCAGTTCTTGGATAATGAATCATTTTGGTATAAAGCCTGTTAGTGGGGGAAGGCCGGCTAGGGATAAAAGTATTAGTATTAGGGTGGCGTTTAGTACTGGGGTTTTTGTCCATGAGGTTAGGATTATAGTTAGGTTGAGGGCTTTGATTTTGTTAAGGGCCATGAATACGGCTGATGTTATGATTGCGTAGAGGTAGAAGGTAAGTAGGGCTAGTTTAGGGCTGTAAACTAGGATAATGGCGATTCAGCCTAAGTGGGAAATGGATGAGAAGGCTAGGATTTTGCGTGTTTGTGTTTGGTTCAGTCCTATTCAGCCTCCTAGCGCTGTTGAGGCCAGTGCTATAGTGGTGAGTAGGGCTGGGTTGAGGGATTTGGATGTTAGTAGGAGTAGGGTCAGAGGGGGGAATTTTATGAGGGTTGAGAGTAGGAGGGCTGTTATTAGTGGGGATCCCTGTAGTACTTCTGGAAATCAGAAGTGGAATGGGACCAGGCCTAATTTGATAGCGATTGCTGCTGTTAATAGTAGGCAGGAGGTTGGGTGGTTTATTTGTGTAATGTCTCACTGGCCGGTGGCCCAGGCATTGGTTATGCTGGAGAATAACACTAGGGCGGAGGCAGCTGCTTGGGTTAGGAAGTATTTTGTTGCGGCTTCTACTGCTCGTGGGTGATGGGATTTGGCAATTAGGGGGATAATGGCTAGTGTATTGATTTCCAGCCCGGTTCAAGCTAGGATTCAGTGGTTGCTGGAGATTGTGATTGTTGTACCTAGGATGAGGCTGAAGGCTACAATTGGGGTTGCGTAAGGGTTCATTAGTAGGGGAGGGGGTTGAACCATCATTTTCGGGGTATGGGCCCGATAGCTTGATTAGCTGACCCTACTAGAAAATAATATAAGGGGAGTATGGAGAGCTTTGATTTCTCCTGTGTAGGTTCAATTCCTACTTTTCTAAGGTCGACAGGAAATGAGAGGGCTGTTATACCTCTATGTTCACTTTATCATAGTGACCCTTGAGTTCAGGCACATTTCCTTATGTAAGGAGGCAGGCCTGCATAGCTGATGGGTATGCTGGTGTGTCAGAGGCATAGAGCTAGTGTGAGGGGTAGGAAGTTTTTTCATAGCAGGTGTATCAGCTGGTCGTATCGAAATCGCGGGTATGAGGCTCGGATTCATAGGAAGCCAAAGGACAGTAGGAGGACTTTCGTAGCTAGGATAACGGGGAATAGTTCTGGGGGTGGTCCTAGGGCACTTGGGTTTAAGAATATGATGGCTGTGAGTGTGTTTATTAGTATGATGTTGGCGTATTCGGCTAGGAAGAATAGGGCGAAGGGTCCTGCGGCGTATTCGACGTTGAATCCTGAAACTAGTTCAGATTCGCCTTCTGTAAGGTCGAAAGGAGCTCGGTTTGTCTCTGCAAGAGTAGATACGTATCATATTATTGCCAGGGGTCATGAGGAAAAAATGAAGTATAGGGGTTCTTGTGCTACGGCGAAGGTGCTGAGAGTGTAGCCTCCGCTTAGTATGATCACTGATAGTAGGATAATGGCTAGTGTTACTTCGTATGAGATAGTCTGTGCTACTGCCCGCAGGGCTCCGATTAGTGCGTATTTAGAATTTGAGGCTCAGCCCGATCATAGGACTGAGTAGACGGCCAGGCTCGACATGGCTACTAGGAAGAGGACTCCTAGGTTTAGGTCTACCAAGGGGAATGGGAGGGGTAGGGGTGCTCAGGTGGTGAGAGCCAGGACAAGGGCTAGTATCGGTATTAGGATGAATAGTATTGGAGAGGAGGTGGAGGGTCGGATGGGCTCTTTGGTGAATAGTTTCAGCCCGTCCGCAAATGGTTGGAGCAGGCCAAAGGGCCCCACGATGTTAGGGCCTTTGCGAGATTGCATGTAGCTTAGGATTTTCCGCTCCACTAGGGTTATGAAGGCTACGGCAATTAGGATTGGGATGATATACAGGAGGGACATAATGAGGCAGCTTAGTATTGTCATTTGTACCATAGGCGGGGCTAGAGAGAGGATTTGAACCTCTGGGGAAAGGGCTTAAGCCTTTTGCACTTGCCGGGCTCTGCCACTCTAGCGGGTCCTTTTCTAGGATTGAAAGTGGTGGGTAGGGCCCTCTTCACGGTTCAGTTGGTTTCACCATTTAGAGGGGGGGGGCGTGCCTGTAGTATTGGCCCCACTTTCCCGGTCCTTTCGTACTGGGGAGAGTATCGCATAGATAGAAACCGACCTGGATTGCTCCGGTCTGAACTCAGATCACGTAGGACTGTTAATCGTTGAACAAACGAACCCTTAATAGCGGCTGCACCATTAGGATGTCCTGATCCAACATCGAGGTCGTAAACCCCCCTGTCGATATGGGCTCTTGAGGGGGATTGCGCTGTTATCCCTGGGGTAGCTTGGTCCATTAATCAATTATATTGGGTCTGGTCACTGTTAGCACTTTGAGGGGTAGCTCTAGGTAAAGAGGTGTGGTCCTGTTTTTGGAGGATTTGTTCTTCTCCAAGGTCGCCCCAACCGAAAAATATCGACCAAGCTCTGCGATAGTAGTGGCCCCAGTGGGGTTGGTTCGAGGTTCGCGGTGGTCGTTGATTTTTAAGTTCCACAGGGTCTTCTCGTCTTATGTTCACATCCCCGCTTTTGCACGGGGAGATCAATTTCACTGATTGTCCGTGAGAGACAGTTAAGACCTCGTTTAGCCATTCATACAAGTCTCGATTTATGGGACAATTGATTGCGCTACCTTTGCACGGTTAGGATACCGCGGCCGTTAAACCTAAGTCACCGGGCAGGCATCACCTTCAATACTTGTTTATTTGCTGAAGGCTATGTTTTTGGTAAACAGTCGGGCCTTGTGATTTGCCGAGTTCCTTTCACAGATTTCAATCGTTCTTATGGGCGCTCCTGAGTCGGGTTAACAGGGTTGGTTAATACGTGGTCTTGTAGGAGTTTTTGTATTTGTCTAGGTCTGTTAATAATGTTTCCATGTAAGCTTGCGCCGTTAGAGGGGGTGTGGCCCCGAGTTACTTATTTTAGCATTAATTCTCCTATATTCATAGGTTGACCTGTTTGTGATAAGGGAATCCTCTTGTTTTGGTATTTTTAGTGTCGGAGCTTTGACGCACTCTTTGTTGATGGCTGCTTTAGGGCCCACGGTAAGGTCGGTAGAAGGAGTTATCCGCTAGTCGAGGTTGTATCCTTTTTTAATGGAGCTGTCCCTCCATTAAATAGCTCTTAATCATCTCATTAGGGTTCGAGTGGTGTCCGGTAGGGAGGATTAAGGGGGAACTTAGATTCGTTTCACAGGTAACCAGCTATCACCCAGCTCGGTTGGCTTTTCACCTCTACTGACAAGTCATCCCACTCTTTTGCAACAGAGACGGGTTCGTTCTATTTAACTGCTTGAAAGTAGCTCGCTTGGGTTTCGGGGAGGCAAACTTTAGTTCACTTTGCTTGGTTGTTCTCGCTAAATCATGATGCAAAAGGTACAAGGGTTGATCTTTGCTGTCTTTCGCTTTGATTATTTCATTATTATTTCATCTTTCCCTTACGGTACTAGGATCTCTATCGCGTCGGAATGTCTTTTCTATCGCCTATACTAGGACTGTAAAATGCTTTAGTTTAGTCTGTTTAGTAAATTTTTTAGCTTTGGTAGTTATTTATGCGGTTGAGCTAGAGGGGGGGCTTCAAGACGATCTGGTTTAGCAGATATCTTTCAGGTGTAAGCTGAATGCTTTGGATGTTATAGCTACGTCTTGTATATTCTAAGTACACCTTCCGGTACACTTACCTTGTTACGACTTACCTCATCTTTAGCGTGTTAATGGTATTAGTTATGGGGGATATAGCTTTTGAGGAGGGTGACGGGCGGTATGTACGTGCCCCAGGGCCGGCTTAAAGTAGGCTCTATTGTCCCACTTTACTGCTAAATCCTCCTTCCAGAAGCAGTTTCAAACTTCTTTCCGTGTGCCCTATGTATAGGGAATGTAGCCCATTTCTTCCACTCCATAGGCTATACCTTGACCTGTCTTATTAGCGGGATGCTATTGTGTCCACTGTTGTGCTCTCATTCGAGGTGGGCTGGCGACGGCGGTATGTAGGCTGTGTTGGCAAGGGGTGGTTGGGTTAATCGTGGATTATCGATTGTAGAACAGGCTCCTCTAGGTGGGTTTGGGGCACCGCCAAGTCCTTAGAGTTTTAAGCGTTTGTGCTCGTAGTTCTCTGGCGGATACTTCGGTAAAGTAAGTATCAAGATTTAGGGCCAGGCATAGTGGGGTATCTAATCCCAGTTTGGGCCCTGGCTTTCGTGGGTTTAAATCAGTCGTTAGTTCCTAAGATCATCTTAATGGTGTGTTTAGGTGCATCTTGGGCTTATGACAGCTTAGTTGCATTTTGATCTTAGTTAGCTAGGATAGGCATTTTACCACTCTTTACGCCGGGTTTATGGGACGGTTGATTTGGGTTTCTTGTGTGACCGCGGTGGCTGGCACAAGATTTACCAACCCTTAAGGAAGTGAGTTGTTGCTATAACTAAGTCAAGTTTGCACTCATTGCTTAATGTTAACTACTGCTGAATACCCGTGGGGGCGTGGCTTAGCGAGGCGTCTTGGGCTACTACTTGGGTGTGCCTGATACCCGCTCCTCAAGGCCTAGGTGGTGAGTAGGTGGTCGAGGGCGTTTACACTGGGGCGCGGATACTTGCATGTATGAATTTAGCAAAAACCAACCGTAAGGTTAGGACTAAGTCTTTTGTCCGCAGGTACGTTTGTGTGCCGTCTTGGCAGCTTCAGTGCCATGCTTTATGTTAAGCTATGTGGACGGGAGTGTGATTAGCTGATGGTTGAGCGGTGAGTATACGAAATTGTTGTTTGTGTTACCCTTTTTTAGTACTGGAGTTTCTCTAATAAGTTTAAGTTGTTTTGTATGTGTTTGTATATATATATCGTCGGGAGTGTGTAGAGCGAATAATGGGATCCTTGAGGCACATTAGGTAATAAAGATTTATGTCATGTGGTGCTTGGTGTTGTGGCCTAAAGTAGGTGGAAGTTTACTGGGTTGTTTGATGAGGCGCAGGGGTTGCGCTTGGTGGTTTTTGTTTTTGTTGTATGTCCTGTGAGCATTCACTGAATAACCCCATTTAACCCGGAGGGTGGAGGTAACATTAACTGAATGTGGTCAAAGTGCATCAGTGTCAAGATGATTCCCCATATACGCCAACCGTCTCATTGAGGGACCCCTGAAATATAGGATAGGCCGTGAGGCAGGTGTGTTCAGGCTTAGATTGTGGGACCACCGAAGTCACTGGGAAGGGCCACCTGTGAGGTAACCCCGGAAAAAATAAAAGGAACCAGAGGCGCCAAAAAGCTGGAGGATGCCGCGATTACGCATTGAAATGGTGAAAGTACTGCACAGATGCCACTTTGAAGGGCAAGTAGGAGTGAGTGAACCCAATTGATGGCCCTGACCGAGGAACCAGAGGCGCAAAAATGTGAGGAGGGCGAGGGGTTTAGGGGGAACGTATGGGCCTGAAGCTAGTCATACCGGACATTATATGCAGCGGGTTGCTGATTTCACGTGAGGTGTACGACTAATAAATCCATCTGATACGAACTGCATGAGATATGTGGTAGGTAGTTGTGGTTATGTGTATGTCTTGGGAGCATTCATTAAAATGGTGGTCTTGTGTGTGTTGGAGCGTGGTTGTGGGGAGTTAGTTGGTTAGTTCTGGAGCATTCACGTTTAGGTGTTTGGTAGGGAAGTGCTGTTAGGGTTTGATGTCCGTTTGCATGTTATGGGTTTAGTACTTGCTTGTGGGCTAGTCCGTGCGTAATGCGTATTACTGGGACCATAGTTATATGTATGGGGATTATAAATCTATGCACGAATATGCATAGCCAAATACCCCCTGCCCGGGGGGGGAAGGGGGGGGGGCTAAGCATAGGTGGCATAGATGCAGTAGTTGGGGGGGTTGGTTTGTTCCTGTAGTTGAAAACAATGGCGGCTTTTCGAGCCGTAGGTCTCGGGTAGTGGCCGAGCAGGAATAATGGCTTATTTTATGTTTTTCTTAGGGATTTGCTTTGCAGTGGGTGTTTTGGGTGTGGCGTCGAATCCTTCGCCATATTATGGGGTTGTTGGTTTGGTATTAGCATCTGTGGCAGGGTGTGGATGGTTATTAGGCCTTGGGGTCTCGTTTGTGGCTTTGGTGTTGTTTATGGTGTATCTCGGGGGGATGCTGGTGGTGTTTGTTTACTCAGTAGCTTTAGCAGCGGAACCTTTTCCTGAGGCTTGGGGGGATTGACGGGTAATTGGGTATGCGGCGGCGTTTGTGGCGGTTGTTTTCGTGGGGCTGGTGTTTGGGGGGTTTATAGGGCCTTGGAAGTTTGGGGTAGTTACTGTGAATAATGTTGGGCTGTCTGTCATTCGATTGGATTTTAGTGGGGTTTCCATGTTTTATTCGCATGGGGCGGGTATGTTTTTAGTGGCGGGTTGAGGGCTGTTGTTGACCTTGTTTGTTGTGTTGGAGCTTGTGCGGGGGTTGTCGCGGGGTGCTATTCGGGCGGTTTAGGGGGTTGGATCAGAGAATAGTTTATTGAAAAATACCAGCTTTGGGAGCTGGAGATAAAGGTTTGAGTCCTTTTTTTCTGAGTCTTCGGGTACTCTAAGAAGTGGTGAGTCTTCAATCTTTGGTTTACAAGACCAATGTTTTTATAAACTATTAGAGTATTTAGCAGTTAAGTATTTTGTTCTCTAGGGCGCTTACAGCGGGGAAGAGGAATAGGATGATGGTGAAGTAGGCGATTGAGGCGAGTTGGCCAATAATGATGAATGGGTGTTCGACGGGTTGGCTTCCTACTCATGTTAGGATAAGAAGATCGGCTACTAGTACTCAGAATAGGAGTTGAGAGAGTGGTCGGAATGTTATTGCTCGCTGTTTTGACTTGTGTAGGAAGGGGATTAGGAAGAGGATTAGTACGGAGGCGGCTAGAGCTAGTACACCTCCCAGTTTGTTTGGGATTGAGCGTAGGATGGCGTAGGCGAATAGGAAGTATCATTCTGGTTTGATGTGTGGAGGGGTTACTAGGGGGTTTGCGGGGGTGAAGTTTTCTGGGTCCCCTAGGAGATTGGGTGAGAATAGGGCTAGGGCTATTAGGGGTGTGATTATTAGAGTGAGCCCTAGAATATCTTTGAGGGAGAAGTAGGGATGGAATGGGATTTTGTCGCAGTCTGATACGATTCCTAGTGGGTTATTTGAGCCGGATTCGTGCAGGAAGGTTAGATGGACTAGGGTGATTCCTGCGATTAGGAAGGGCAGTAGGAAATGGATGGCGAAAAATCGAGTTAGGGTTGGGTTGTCTACTGAGAACCCTCCTCAGGCTCATTCTACTAGGGTTTGTCCGATGTATGGAATGGCTGAAAATAGGTTGGTGATCACGGTGGCCCCTCAGAATGATATTTGTCCTCATGGTAGGACGTATCCTACGAAAGCAGTTGCTATGAGGGTGAGCAAGAGGATTACCCCTGTGTTTCAGGTTTCTTTGTATAGGTAGGAGCCGTAGTAGAGACCTCGTCCGATGTGTAAGTAGATGCAGATAAAGAAGAATGAGGCACCGTTAGCATGGAGGTTGCGGATGAGCCATCCGTATTGGACGTCTCGGCATGTGTGGGCAACTGAGGAGAAGGCGAGTGAGGTGTCTGCAGTGTAGTGCATGGCTAGAAGGAGGCCTGTTAGGATTTGTGTGGCTAGGCAGATGGCCAGTAGAGAGCCGAAGTTTCATCAGGCAGAAATATTAGAGGGGGCAGGCAGGTCGATTAGGGAGTCGTTGACTATTTTTAGTAGGGGGTGAGATTTGCGGATGTTGGGGGCCAT